AGTAGAATTTTTTTTTATAAATAAGATTCACGATCTACTTCTTAATGATTCCGTAGAACTTCACCATCAATCATTTTTGAATTGTACAGGAAAAAAAGGAATTGATTTAGAAAGTCAAACAAAATATTTGCAATTTGTATTTAATGTAATTACAACACATACAAAAGATCAAAAAAAAATGAAAAAAAAATCTATTGGAATTAGAATAGAAGAAATCAGTAAAAAGGTCTCTCGATGGTCATACAAATTAACCGAGAATTTGGGAGAAGAGGAAGAAGAAGATGAAGAAGAATTGGAGGAAGAATATTACGAGATTCATTCAAGAAGAGCCAAACGTGTGATAATTTATAACGATAATGATCAGAATACCAATTCTATTTCTAATGATCAAAATGATGATCAAACGGAAGAGGGAGAGGTGGCTTTGATACGTTACTCACAACAATCGGATTTTCGTCGCAATCTAATCAAAGGATCTATGCGCGCTCAAAGACGTAAAACAGTTATTTTGGGCCTCTTTCAAGCAAATGTACATTCCCCGCTTTTTTTGGATCGTCTAGACAAAACATATTTTTTTTCGTCTTTTGATATCAACGAAATGAAGAATCTAATTTTTAGGAATTGGATGGACAGAGAACAAGAATCAGAATTAAAGATTTCCTATTTTGAAAATGAAGATAAAAAAGAAGAAAAGGAAAAAGAGGAAAAAAAATATAAAAAAGAACAGACAAAAATATCAGAAACTTGGGATGCCTTTATATTTACTCAAGTAATAAGAAGTTTGATGCTAGTAACCCAATCTTTTCTTAGAAAATACATTATATTGCCTTCATTAATAATAGCCAAAAATATTCTCCGTATGCTATTCTTCCAAATTCCCGAGTGGGGCGAGGATTTTAAGGAATGGAATAGAGAAATGCATATTAAATGTACCTATAATGGTATTCAATTATCAGAAAAAGAATTTCCCCAAGGTTGGTTAATAAACGGTATTCAGATAAAGATTCTATATCCTTTCTGTCTAAAACCTTGGAGAAAATCTAAGGCACGATCTCGTTATATAGATCTAATGAAAAAAAAAGAGAAAAAAACAAATTTTTGTTTTTTAACAGTCTGGGGACTGGAAGCGGAACTTCCCTTTGGTTCTCCCCGAAAACGACCTTTTTTTTTTGAACCTATTTATAAAGAACTCCAAAAAAGAAAAAAAAAGGTGAAAAATAAATTCTTCCAAGTTCTAAAATATTTAAATAAAAAAAGTAAATCCTTTCTAAGAGTTAGAAAAGAAGAAACAAAAGGAGTCATCAAAATAGTTCAAGTTATCAACCTAATAATGAAAAAACTGGAGAATCCAAATAAGAAATTTGAATTGAGGAAAGAAAAAGTATATGAAACGAACGAAAACAAAAGAGATTTTACAAGAAATAATAATATTCTTCGCGAATCGTCCGTTCTAATTCGAACGACGAATCAGTTAAATTATTCACTAATAGAAAGAAGAATGAAAGATCTTTCTGATAAGACAATCAAAATAAGGAATCAAATTGAACGAACAGCAAAAGACAAGAAAAAAAAAGAAAGAATTATAATTTATGATAAGGATTTCTCGGGATCACAGAAACATATTTTGAAAATATTAAAAAGTAAAAATATCCGATTAATGCGTAAATCAAACTACTTTATCAAATCATTCATTGAAAAAATATACATAGATATTTTGCTATGTACCATTACCATTTCTAAGATCAATGCACAACTTTTCTTTGAATTAACAAAAAAGATCTTTAATAAATCCATTTACAACAATGAAATAAATCAAGAACAAGAAGGAATTGATGAAACAAATCAAAATAGAATGAATTTTCTTTTAACTATAAGAAAAAAAAATAAAGATCTTTAATAAATCCATTTACAACAATGAAATAAATCAAGAACAAGAAGGAATTGATGAAACAAATCAAAATAGAATGAATTTTCTTTTAACTATAAGAAAAAAAAATAGCAATCAAAATTCCAATACTTATTTGAACTTATCTTCCCTGTCCCAAGCATATGTTTTTTACAAAATATCACAAAACCAATTACTTAATAAGTATCAATTGAGACATGTACTTAAATATAAAGGGAGCTATCCTTTTTTTAAGGATAATCTAAAAGACTATTGTATGATACACGGAATATTTAATTCTAAATCAAGACATAAGAAAATTCATACGTATGTAATGAACGAATGGAAAAACTGGTTAAAAGGTCATTATCAATACGATTTATCTCAAAAAAAAAGGTCTCGATTTGTACCTAAAGAATGGCGGAATAGAATAAATAAACATCGTATGAATCAAAACAAAGAATCAAACCAATTGGATTTATATAAAAAATACCAATTTATTTATTCCATGAAAAAAAATGACTATGCAGCGAATTCATTTATGAGTCAAAAAGACAAATGGAAAAAACATTACAGATATGATCTTTTATCATATAAATACATAAGCCTTCCTGATTTATACATTTCTGGATCAACATTAGAAAGAAATGGGGACAAAGAAATTCCATATCATTTAAATACATCGAAACCTGAATCATTTTATGTATTGGTAAGTATACCTAGCAATAATTATCTAGAAAAAGTAGATCCTGTTGATAGGAATAGGAATTTGGATCGAAAATATTTTGATTGTAGAATTCTTCATCTTTATCTTTGTTTTATAAAAAATATTGAGATCTGGACCAATGCACATATTGGCATCAAGATTCAGAAAAATACTAAGACTGAAATTAACAATTTAAGAAAAATGGATAAAAAAGATCTTTTTTATCCTACAATTCATTCAGAGATCAAACCATGCAATCAAAAAAGTTTCTTTTTTGATTGCATGGGAATGAATAAAGAAAGGTTATACGATACCGCATCAAATCATGATACTATATCCAATTTAGAAACTTGGTTCTTCCCAGAATTTGTGCTACTTTTTGATGTATATAAAATTCAACCTTGGATCATACCAATAAAATCACTCTTTTTTCATTTTTCTATAAATAAAAAAAGTAAAAACATTAACGTAAATCCAAAGAAACTCTCTAAGAAAAAAAGAGATAAAAAAGATGTTGAAGAAGATTACACAATATTAGAAAGATAAAAAAAGTATAAAACATTAACGTAAATCCAAAGAAACTCTCTAAGAAAAAAAGAGATAAAAAAGATGTTGAAGAAGATTACACAATATTAGAAAGAAAAAAGGATATAAAAAAAGAACAATATAAGAGCAATAATGAAATGGAACTAGATCTCTTTTTGAAAAAATATTTCCTTTTTCAACTAAGATGGGCTGATCCCTTGAATAAGAGAATAATGAAAAATATCAGGATATATTGTTTCCTACTTAAACTGATAAATCCAAAGGAAATTGCGATATCTTCGATTCAAAGAGGTGAAATAAATATAGATGAAATGCTGATTCAAAAGAACCTAGTTCTTGCAGAATTGATAAGAAAGGGAATATTGATTATTGAATCAATTTGTCTATCTATACGAAGGGACAAAAAATCTATTATATATCAAACTATGGATATTTCATTGGTCAATAATAAGAAGCACCAAACAACTCAAAAATACACAAAAAAAAGATATATTGAGAAAGGGTTTTTTGAAAAATCCATTGCACGACACAGCAACATATTTTTGAATAGAGACAAAAATCATTATGATTTACTTGTTCCTGAAAATATTTTATCTCCCAGACGTCGTAGAGAATTTAGAATTCGAATTTGTTTCAATTCTCGGAATTTTAATGTTGTGGATAGAAATCAAAGATTTTGCAATGAAAACAAAATAAGAAACTGTGGGCAATTTTTGAATGAGGACAAACTTATTAATACAGATAGAAAAAATTTCATTAAATTCAAATTGTTTCTTTGGCCCAATTATCGATTAGAAGATGTAGCTTGTATAAATCGCTATTGGTTTGATACCAATAACAGCAGTCGTTTCAGTATGTCAAGAATACATATGTATTCACAATTCATAATGAATTCAATTCCAATTTCCAATGGAAAAATGAAAAAAGAAATTATAGTGGATTTCCTACATATCGTGTAACATATTATGGTAGAATGAAAAAAGAAACTGTATAGTGGATTTCCTACATATCGTGTAACATATTTGGTAGATGAAAACCGATACTGTGTAATATTCTAATACATGATGCTGATTTCATAGTGTATAAATTTGAACTAGGAAGAGCGGAATCCTTTTAAGTAAAAAGAAATTGTTTTCTTTTGTGAATTTGTGAATACATATATGTTTTGTATATTATGTTTTGTATATTTGATCCAAATATACAAAACATAAGCTACATAAATAAAAAACAAAGTAGTATATTAATGAATTCCAATTTTGATGTATACTAGATGAAAATAACTGGCATAATAAATATTATTATTTTTACTGATCGGTAAAATTCACAGAAAAGAAAAATAGAAATCTTAATTTATGGTCAAAAATTCATTCATCTCAGTTATTACACAAGAAGAAAAAGAAGAAAATAGTGGGTCTGTTGAATTTCAAGTATTTCATTTCACCAGTAAGATACGGAGACTTACTTCACATTTAGAATTGCACAAAAGAGATTTTTTATCGCAAAGGGGTCTACGAATAATTCTGGGAAAACGTCGACGATTATTGACTTATTTGTCAAAGAAAAAGAAAGTGCGTTATAAGAAATTAATGGATCAGTTAGATATTCGGGAACCAAAAACTCGTTAATTAAAATTTCATTTCTTCTTTGAGTTTCTTATTATCCTTGTTCTTTTTTATTTTTTTTTTTTAGATTTTTCATTTTAAGAAATTCATGAAACTCGTTAATTAAAATTTCATTTCTTCTTTGAGTTTCTTATTATCCTTGTTCTTTTTTATTTTTTTTTTTTAGATTTTTCATTTTAAGAAATTCATGAAATAATGAATTAAGGAAAAAAAGATGACTGTACCGGCTACAAGAAAAGATTTCTTAATAGTCAATATGGGTCCTCACCACCCATCAATGCATGGTGTTCTTCGGCTGATCGTTACTCTAGATGGTGAAGATGTTATTGACTGTGAACCTATATTGGGCTATTTACACAGAGGGATGGAAAAAATAGCGGAGAACCGAACAATTATACAATATTTGCCTTATGTAACACGTTGGGATTATTTAGCTACTATGTTCACAGAAGCAATAACAGTAAATGCACCAGAACGATTGGAAAGTGTTCAAGTGCCTAAAAGGGCCAGTTATATCAGAGTTATTATGCTGGAGCTGAGCCGTATAGCCTCCCATTTGTTATGGCTTGGCCCTTTTATGGCCGATATTGGTGCACAGACTCCCTTTTTCTATATTTTAAAAGAGAGGGAATTAATATATGATCTATTCGAAGCCGCCACAGGTATGCGGATGATGCATAATTATTTCCGCATCGGAGGAGTAGCTGCGGATTTACCTTATGGCTGGATAGATAAATGTTTTGATTTCTGTGATTATTTTTTAACAGAAGTTGTTGAGTATCAAAAACTCATTACGCGAAATCCCATTTTTTTGGAACGAGTTGAAGGAGTGGGCATTATTGGTGGGGAAGAGACAATAAATTGGGGTTTATCAGGACCAATGCTACGAGCTTCTGGAATACAATGGGATCTTCGTAAAGTTGATCGCTATGAGTGTTACAATAAATTTGATTGGGAAGTCAAATGGCAAAAAGAAGGCGATACATTAGCTCGTTATTTAGTAAGAATCGGTGAAATGCAAGAATCCATAAAAATCATTCAACAGGCTCTAGAAGGAATTCCTGGAGGACCTTATGAAAATTTAGAAAACCGACGTTTTCATAGGACAAAAAATTCCGAATGGAATAATTTTGAATATAGATTTATTACTAAAAAACTTTCACCCAATTTTGAATTGTTAAAACAAGAACTTTATGTAAGGGTAGAGGCTCCAAAAGGAGAATTAGGAATTTATTTAATAGGAGATAATAGTGTTTTCCCCTGGAGATGGAAAATTCGTCCACCCGGTTTCATAAATTTGCAAATTCTTCCCCAGCTTGTTAAAAGAATGAAATTGGCTGATATCATGACGATACTAGGTAGTATAGATATCATTATGGGAGAAGTTGATCGTTGAAATGATAATTGATACGACAGAAGTACAAACTATTAATTCTTTTTCTAGATTAGAATCCTTAAAAGAAGTATATGGACTCATATGGATTTTCGTCCCCATTTTAATCCTTGTCTTAGGAATCACAATGGGGGTATTAGTCATTGTGTGGTTAGAAAGAAAAATATCTGCAGCAATACAACAACGTATTGGACCTGAATATGCCGGCCCATTAGGAATTCTTCAAGCTTTAGCGGATGGGACCAAACTATTTTTGAAGGAGGATATTCTTCCGTATAGAGGTAATATTCGCTTATTTAAGGTCGGACCCTCTATAGGGTTTATATCAATTCTACTAAGTTATTTAGTAATTCCTTTTGGATATCACCTTGTTTTAGCTGATCTCAGTATAGGTGTTTTTTTATGGATTGCCTTTTCAAGTATTGTCCCTATTGGTCTTCTTATGTCAGGATATGGATCAAATAATAAGTATTCCTTTTCAGGCGGTCTACGAGCTGTAGCTCAATCAATTAGTTATGAAATACCATTAACTCTATGTGTTTTAGCAATATCTCTACGTGCGATTCGTTAGAACATGAACTTTTTTCTCTTTTTATCTCTTTTCTAGAAAAGAGATAAGAAATGAATTTCAATACAATAAAAGGTAGAGATATAATTCCATATGTATATCCTATTTGTGGACCATTGGAGATAGGATCACTTCACTGGTTTGTACAAGTATTTTTTTTTCATTAATGACTACTATCCCAGATACGTCATGGTCCGGAATTTTTCGGACTACAAGATCAAATCAGATTCTAGAACAGGACTTAATAAGTAACGTTCAACGAATTGGGATTCATTTATCCACAGATTTTTATCTTCCTTTTGAACTCATTTCTATAATTCTTTTAGTTTCTTTGATAGGTGCAATTACTATGGCTCGTCAATAATCTAATATAATAATAAATAAGAACTTCTTTTTTGAAAATTAAAGAATGAAAGTGGATTTTATCTATTTTATTATATAATCATATTTAAGAACTTCTTTTTTGAAAATTAAAGAATGAAAGTGGATTTTATCTATTTTATTTAAATCTATTTTGAATATCTTTGTAATACTTCTATTCTAGTCAATTGAAAATGAATCGAGATAGATGAGGAATTTATCAATGATGTTAGAACATGGACTTTTTCTAAGTGTTTATTTATTTTCTATCGGTATCTATGGACTGATCACAAGCCAAAGCATGGTTAGAGCACTTATGTGTCTTGAGCTTATACTGAATTCGGTGAATATAAATCTCGTCACATTTTCCGATATATTTGATAGTCGACAATTAAAAGGAGAAATTTTTTCAATCTTTGTTATAGCCATTGCGGCTGCTGAAGCCGCTATTGGGCTAGCTATTGTTTCATCGATCCATCGTAACAGAAAATCAATTCGTATCAATCAATCGAATTTGCTGAATAATTAGTCATAATTCTTCTATTTTCATATAGAAATCAAAACATAAGACTCTTAGAAATAAAATATTCTAAAAATATTCTAAATAGACTAAATAGAATCTAATAGAATTCAAATTCAATATTCAATAGAATAGAATATTCTATTCTTATTATTTTCTTATTTATTTTATTTCTTCTCTCTTTTTTTTCATATAGATTTATGATTTAGAGTTACTAACCTAATAACAAAATAACAAACGTATTCATCTCATATATAATATATCATCATATCCTTAATTCTATTTCTATATACTAGAAATACTAGAATATTTCTATATTCTCTCTATTCTATATATATATATATACATATAGAAAGATAGTAAGATTCACATGAATTGAATTCGTAAACTCATATTTCATGATTATTGAAATTGAAATCAAAGTATCTTGGCCCTTTTTCAAAAACAGATTTAAAAATCTATTGATCCTTAAAATCTTGATAAATCATTGATTCGTCTGGTGTTTACAATAGAAAATATATGATTTATTTCATTTTATTATTTTACCAGATTGAAAATCTTTTGTGTTCAAAACTGGAATTTATAGACCCAATGTCACATTCAGTAAAGATTTATGATACATGTATAGGATGTACCCAATGTGTCCGAGCTTGCCCCACGGATGTATTGGAAATGATACCTTGGGACGGATGTAAAGCTAAGCAAATTGCTTCTGCGCCAAGAACCGAAGATTGTGTAGGTTGTAAAAGATGTGAATCTGCTTGTCCAACGGATTTTTTGAGTGTCCGTGTTTATTTATGGCATGAAACAACTCGCAGCATGGGTCTTTCTTATTGATATGTGACAAAAAACTCCACTTGAATCGTTTGATTCCTCTTTACCGACAAAAACCCGTACTCGAGAAAAGAAAATATATTATTCTTCTCCCGAGCGCGGGGTTTTCTGGTCTAATTTTATCTTGTCTTTATCACGAGTTATTTTCCTTGGTTAACAATACTTCTTGTTTTGCCCATATTTGCGGGTTCTTCAATTGTCTTTTTCCCTCATAGGGGAAATAAGGTGTATAGGTGGTATACTCTATGTATATGTATCTTAGAACTCCTTCTTATGACCTATGTATTTTGTTATCATTTCCAATTGGACGATCCGTTAACCCAATTGAAGGAGGATTCTAAATGGATCAATCTTTTTGATTTTCACTGGAGACTGGGAATCGATGGACTTTCCATAGGACCCGTCTTATTGACAGGATTTATCACTACTTTAGCTACTTTAGCAGCTTGGCCAATTACTCGAAATCCGCGATTTTTCTATTTCTTGATGTTAGCAATGTATAGTGGCCAAATAGGATCATTTTCTTCTCGAGACCTTTTACTTTTTTTCATCATGTGGGAATTAGAATTAATTCCTGTTTATTTACTTTTATCCATGTGGGGAGGAAAAAAACGCCTGTACTCGGCTACAAAGTTTATTTTGTGCACTGCCGGAGGTTCCATTTTTCTCTTAATAGGAGTTCTAGGTATGGGTTTATATGGTTCCAATGAACCAACGTTAGATTTAGAAAGATTAGCTAATCAATCATATCCTGCAGCATTTGAAATAATACTCTATTTTGGTTTTCTTATTGCTTATGCTGTCAAATCGCCGATGATACCCCTACATACATGGTTACCAGATACCCACGGGGAAGCACATTACAGTACATGTATGCTTTTAGCTGGAATCTTATTAAAGATGGGAGCATATGGATTGATTCGGATCAATATGGAATTATTAGCTCACGCCCATTCTAGATTATCTCCCTGGTTGGTTATAGTAGGAATAATACAAATCATTTATGCAGCTTCAACCTCTCTTGGTCAACGCAATTTAAAAAAACGTATTGCCTATTCTTCCGTATCTCACATGGGTTTCATAATTATAATAGGAATTGGTATTATATCCTGCATTTTGTTCTCCCGTTATCGGTTGACAAGGTACAAGTTCTATTATCTAATTATTTTTATAGATACTAATTCTTTTTTTAGATTCAATAATAAATTCAATAAATTTCATTAATTGGAAAGAAAGTCTTAGAATTCTTTGACTTTCATATTTTCACATATTCTCGCGATTCTTCGTTGTACAATGAAAAAAAAAGGGGAAGGGTAATTTAGAATTGTAATGAGATACATCTAAAGTTTTTGAGAACCATTTGAATAATTACTCTATTGAAACGGTTCTCAAAAACTACTCGCACAAGATTTCATTGTGTATCAGACGATTTTTTTATGTATTCTTTATGTAGTTTATTTTATTCAATTAGATATTAATTGGAATGAACCATAACTATGGAACCCGATTCCTAATAGATTGATCCCAAAATAGCATATCCAAATTAGGAGAAATCCTATAGAAGCTACAAATGCCGAATTCGTGCCTTGATCTTGCAATCTTGAATTTTTTCTAGTATGTAAATAAATTGCAAATATGGTCCAAGTAATAAACGCCCAAGTTTCCTTAGGGTCCCAATTCCAATACGAACCCCATGCTTCATTAGCCCATACTGCTCCAGAAAGAATACCTATGGTTAAAAAGGTAAACCCTAAACTAATGACACGATAACTCCAATAATCCAAACGCTGAATTAATTGATATTTGTAAAAATTTTGAAATGAGAGGAAAGAAGTCTTTTTAAATACACTTCCTTTTTCGTTCAAATATTCCATATCACCAAAGAAAAACGACTTCCTTAAACTTAAAAAATTCTTGTTTTTCAAAAAAAAATCGATTTTTTTTTGAAATGTAATCACTATAAAAGCAACTGATAATAATGATCCGCATAAAAGAGCTGCATAGCTAAATAGCATCATACTGACATGCATCATTAACCACTGAGATTGTAGAGCAGGTACCAATATTGCGGGTTGATGCATTTCAGTTGAAAGACCTGACGTGGCGAAACCTTGGGTAAAAAAGGCACTTGGTGCAGTTATTGCGCTTAAATCATTTTTATGATTCCCAAGATACGGAATCATATGAATAATAGATAAACTCCACGAAAGGAAGATTAATGATTCGTATAAATTACTTAAAGGAAAATGTCCCGAAGAAATCCAACGAATAACTAAAAACCCTGTTATAGAGAAAAAAGTAGCTATCATCCCTTTTTCTGACGAATTACGTAATCCTTTGATTTCGTATACTAATAAGTTCATCAAATGAATTATAATCACAATTGAGATGATCGAAAAGGAAATATGAGTTAATATATGTTCTAAGGTCGCAAATATCATAAATAAGAGTCCCTTTTAAATAATTGAAATTGGGAAGGGGATTAAATAGAATCTAAAATATTAGATTTTAGATTCTATTAGATCTATTGTATCTATATTATTCATATTCTGAATTTATGAATATGAATTCTTATTTATGCCGCCACTCGGACTCGAACCGAGATGCTCTAGCACTGCTTCCTAAGAGCAGCGTGTCTACCAATTTCACCATGGCGGCGGTTTACCTTAAATAATAATAGAAAATTCATGTTGAATTGTCGATATTTAATGATATTCAATAGAGTTTAGGAAATAATGATAGAAAGATGCATGTTCCATATGTCGATATTTAATTGATATTCAATAGAGTTTAGGAAATAATGAAGAAAGATGCATTTCCATATGAAGAATGGAAATGTTCAATATCAATAAGACTTAATTAGTATCTTCATCTTCGTAAGTTCAGTTTTAATAATCAACTTTTCTGTACTAGAAAACCAGCTCTTGTTTATCCAGAACAGTAAGAACTCAAAAGTTTTGTTCTCAGTTGAGATATAAGATTCATAATTTTCTTTCTAACGATTTTGAGGCCCAACACCTTAGTCTCAACACTTTAGTCTAAAGTATAATGAAATATTCAGATTCTTCCTTGTCTATCGTAATTGTGCTTTTCTATTTTGAAAAGCACAATTCATAGGAAATAAAAAATCATCTCACAAATTCAATATCAATAAATAGAATAAGAATTAAGAATAGAGAATAATAAATAGAGAATAATAAATTAATAAGAGAAAAAATCGAAAAAAAAAAGATTGATATATAAATAAATAGAATAAGAATTAAGAATAGAGAATAATAAATAGAGAATAATAAATTAATAAGAGAAAAAATCGAAAAAAAAAGATGATAAAAAAAATAAAATACACAATACTGAATACTTTGAATCAAGTAGACAGAAAGATTCTTATCTTTCATATTACCTAGCTCTAACTAATAAGGAGAAGTGAAATACAAATACAATACATTAGTAAAATTAAATCATTTGTCTTCCAATTTCAAAATGGAGATTTGGAAGTTATTTAAAACATGTCAATTAAGATTTTTCCAAGACTTTTTTTTGTCGCACAAAAAAACTTTTTGACTGTCCGGTGGAAATAGATTTAGCTAAAGAAAAAGCTTTTACTGCCTCTAAATATCCTTTTTTTTTCCAAAGATTTCTACGAATATGCTTTTTTGACATAGAAGTACGTTTTTTTGGAACTGCCATTTAAAAGGTAGGTGACTCCTTTTTATCGTTGTATGTGAAAGACATATATTATTCAAAAGAAATTACTTTTTATTAGTTATTATCTATACTTAATACTTAATTCCATTAATTTCAAAATTTCCTCAATAATATCATAACATACAAATAGAAAAAGAAAAGAAATAAGAAAATAAAAATATTCTAAAATGATTCTATTTTCATAAACAAATAGATTTCAATTTTCTATCTTCATTCTGATATTTGCATAATGTAATAATTACATACGTATTTTCTATTATTATTAGCAAAGTATTCTAAAGGAATATATACAAAAAGAATATACAAAAAAAGTAATTTAGGATTTTAACTTCTACTTATTCCAGACAGCAACAAAAGATCT